GCGGGCCTCTTTTAATGAAGTAAAAAAAAAAATACCTTTCCCTTGATCTCATGCCTTAATTTAATAAGGTGGTAAAAGGTGCTAATAAGTCATACAGCATTAATAGATTCGTGGTAAAATCCCTCTATGATACGTTTTATTAGAAATTTTGGCCGATACCAATAAAGGGATCAAATGGTATATAGTTTCTTTTGTTGATAGATTGGAGGATTAGAAAGATGACTATTGCTTTCCAATTGGCTGTTTTTGCATTAATTGCTACTTCAGCAATCTTACTGATTAGTGTACCTGTTGTATTTGCTTCTCCTGATGGTTGGTCAAATAACAAAAATGTTGTATTTTCCGGTACATCATTATGGATTGGATTAGTCTTTTTGGTGGGTATCCTTAATTCTCTCATCTCTTGAACCTATTTGTTCTATTTAGATCCAAAAATGAAATGATCCCCTCCTAATTCTTTCATTTTCAGGTTGTGAGACCCATTAAAATGAAATATAAGTCCCCAAAATGCAAATAAAGAAAAAAAAAATGAAAGGGAGGGGTCAAACAAACTTCTTATATTTAACTATTTAAAAATGAAATTAAAAAATATATATTAATTAAATAATTTTATTATACTATTTATTTATATTTATAATATATTATTATTTATATTTATAAATAGTAGAAATTTTCTATAATATTTATAATACTATTTTGATAATAATATTTTTTTGATAATAACTAATTTTATTATTATTAAAATTAAATGATTATAATTTTAAATTTATATATTCTAATTTCACTATATAGTTATTGTTAACTATATATAGTATTTCTATTAGAATAATATCTAATTTTATACAATTCAAATTTGATATTATTCTAATTACTATTAATATTTTTAATAATTTATAAAGAATCTAAATTCATTTTTTATTAAATGAAAATAAATTTTATTAAATGAAAATAAGCATTTTGCAATTACTCTGAAAGACAAAGGAGTATCTGATCTAACTCTGCACAAATATGGCCCATCCATTGTGTATCAAGAACAAGCGGATATAGTTGAATGGTAAAATTTCTCTTTGCCAAGGAGAAGATGCGGGTTCGATTCCCGCTATCCGCCCAGGGTAATGGGTTCATTTTTTTTTTTTAATAGGATAAAGAATTAAGTATAGTTGACAGTGATAGTAGAGTGGTTCTATCCTCTTCACTTCTATACTATTCCCTTCTTTTCCTCCTGCCCACCCCAAAATAAAAAGAAAAAAATAGTAATTAATTACTAGTTACCGGAGTCAAACCTCCATTTTTTGTCAAAAAAAATGTTGCGGAGACGGGATTTGAACCCGTGACCTCAAGGTTATGAGCCTTGCGAGCTACCAAGCTGCTCTACCCCGCGACGAAGAGAGGGACTGGGAACTAATGGACAAAGAAGGATTGAGTACACCCCTCTACCATATTGGTACAAATAGAATAGCCTATTTATACAGAATGGTAAAGGGGCTCCTCTATGATCATAGAAATGAATATAAAAAATGAAACGATATTTTAATGCTTACCAACTTGACCTTGTTGCTCCAGGCAACAAACATGCATGAACCATTTCACGAAGTATGTGTCCGGATAACCCAAAGTCTCGATAGTTAGCTCTCGGTCTTCCGGTTGAAAAACAACGTCGATGAAGACGTGTAGGTGCACTATTACGCGGTGGGGATTGTAACTTTCCGTGAATTTCCCATTTCTCACTCAACAATGGAACTTTACCTATTTCTTTTTTGGGGGATCGACGAATCAAATGATATTTTTGTTCCAATTTTTGCCTCTTCTTTTCCCTCTGAATTAAACCTTTTCTTGCCATAATGGTTCGGTTCTTCCTATTAGTATCAATGATAAAAGTCGGATCCTAGATGTAGAAATAGTAGAAATATAAGAAGGCGGACCCCCTTCTGCATCGAAAGAAATGATATTATCGAGGATATAACACATAAGAATTAACCAAATTTGCCCGATGTAGAGGCAATCAAGAAAGCCGCGTAAGTGAATATATAACCTACAGAAAAATGGGCTAATCCAACCAATCTTGCTTGCACAATGGAAAGAGCTACCGGTTTATCTCTCCATCGAATTAAATTAGCCAAAGGTGTGCGTTCATGAGCCCATGCTAAAGTTTCAATCAATTCTTGCCAATATCCACGCCAGGAAATTAAGAACATAAATCCAGTAGCCCAAACAAGATGTCCAAATAAGAACATCCACGCCCAAACTGATAAACTATTCATACCAAAAGGGTTATATCCGTTGATAAGTTGTGAAGAGTTTAACCATAGATAATCTCTTAACCATCCCATCAAATAAGTGGAAGATTCATTAAACTGTGAAACGTTACCCTGCCATAATGTGATGTGCTTCCAATGCCAATAAAAAGTAACCCATCCAATGGTATTTAACATCCAAAAAACTGCCAAATAAAATGCATCCCAAGCCGAAATATCACAAGTACCACCTCGTCCCGGACCAT